AAAATGAAGTTTTTGTAATTGGCACATATTTTGTTAAACCGCCCATAAGAGCCATGTTCTGACTTTTATCTGGAGAATATCCAACAATGGTTTCCATTGAATGAATAATGGATCCAGATCCTAAAAATAATAATGCTTTCGAATAGGCATGACTGATCAAATGAAATAAAGCAGCTCGATAAGATCCCATGCCTAAAGCTAACATAATATAACCCAATTGAGACATTGTAGAATAGGCTAAACTTCTTTTAATGTCTCTTTGAGCAAGAGCCAAAGTAGCTCCTAATAGTATTGTTATTATACCCACCAAAGAAATTATATTCATTATATAAGGTATGACTGTAAAAAGAGGAAAAAGTCGAGCTACAAGAAAAATCCCCGCTGCTACCATAGTAGCAGCATGTATAAGAGCTGAAATAGGAGTAGGACCTTCCATGGCATCTGGTAACCATACATGAAGGGGGAATTGCGCGGATTTAGCAACCACACCAACAAATAATAGGGAAGCACACAAAGTAAGAAATAAAGAATTGGTCCCATCATTATCAATCAAATTATTGGCTATTTCGAACAAATCCCGAAATTCAAAACTACCCGTTATCCAATAAAGACCTAAGATTCCTAAAAATAAACCAAAATCCCCTACACGATTTGTTACAAAGGCTTTTTGACAAGCACTTGCCACAAGGGGTCGTGTGAACCAAAACCCTATTAATAGATACGAACACATTCCAACTAATTCCCAACAAATATAAATTTGTATCAAATTGGAACTAGTAACTAATCCCAGCATGGAAGCATTAGAAAAACTCATATAAGCAAAAAATCTCAAATAGCCTTGATCATGAGACATATAATTGTCACTATAAATAAGAACCATTATTCCAACAGTAGTAATTAATATTAACATAATGGAAGTAAGCGGATCTATCAAATGGCCGAAATCTAAGGAAAAATCATTATTGATGGTCCAAGACCATACATATTGGTAGATAGGACTGCCATTTATTTGTTGAATAGACAGATCGGCTGAAAAAATCATAACGATACTTAGTAATAAAACACTAGGAAAAGCCCATATACGACGAATATTTTTTGTTGCCACCGGAACAAGGAGAAGCCCCAACCCTATTGCTATAGGAACTGGAAGGGGAACGAAAGGTATGATCCACGCATATTGATATGTATGTTCCATAATAAAATTAAACTTTTTTATTAATTGTTTTGTTTAATTGTTTCCGATTCACCAGCTCTTATATATTTTGAAAGGAGCAAAAAAAAATCAAGATATGAAAAGACTCAAATAGAAAATTTGAAATTATTTCAATTTAAAAATATTAAAATTAAAATAAAAAAAAGAAGTTAAAATCAAATGATAAGATTAAGTCAATGTTTAAAAGTTATTACTTATATTACTTTTAAAAGTTATTACTTATATTACTTAATATAATTATTACCTAAGATATTTATGAAGATACAGAATATGTATGATATTTTCAACCATTTATTATTACAATAATTTAGTTTAGATCCATAGAACAGGTAAAATACACAAAAAAAGTACTTGATTTTGATATGTATTCTATCATCCACCAATAACTCAACCTGATAAAAAAAAGCCCTCGTTATTTTAGTTAATTTATTTGGAATCAGTATTCGGAATCATTAATTGAATTAGTTCAGAACTAGTTCGTTGTGAAACTGAGTGAGTTGCTTATATTCCTTCCAATAAAACAACTTATGTTTGCGGTAACCTCTATGATATCCGTCAATTTGTTACTCGTCACTTCAGTTCTTTGCGAACTGCAATAAAAAAAATGTCTTTTTTGTTTTCATTTCGGAATGGGAATGGATTGAGAACAGAACTATCTAGTTGCAACTCTTCAATTCCATAAGAAATCGCACGAAAAGCCATTACATTCTTAAAGCTAACAGCTAACGCCGCCCCACACCACAAGATAATTATTATTGAACGTTCAAATAGCAATAGGAATTTGAATGATATTTTTAAAAGTGTCCTCAAGATATTGCATTGAATTGCCTCCTTCAATCTCGACGATTGAAGATGGATGGGCTATTATGATTTAGAGCAAGCCGCTATGGTGAAATCGGTAGACACGCTGCTCTTAGGAAGCAGTGCTAGAGCATCTCGGTTCGAGTCCGAGTGGCGGCATCTTATAAAATAAAATCAAAAACTAAGAGTAAAATAAATACTCGAATAACTCCTATAATGTATAGGTATAGAATTAAATTATGGATTTCCATTCCAATGTTGGAGGACATCTTTTTTTAGGATTTTTATGATATTTTTTACTTTAGAACATATATTAACTCACATTTCTTTATCGATTGTTTCCATTGTAATTACGATTTTTTTTATGAACTTATTAGTCCACGAAATCGTAGAACTATATGATTCGTCGGAAAAAGGAATGGTAGCTACTTTTGTTTGTATAACAGGATTATTAGTTATTCGTTGGATTTATTCGGGGCATTTACCCTTAAGTGATTTATATGAATCATTAATGTTCCTGTCATGGAGTTTCTCCATTATTCATATGGTTCCCCATTTTAGGAACCATATGAATTATTTAAATGCAATAACTGCACCAAGTGCTGTTTTTACCCAAGGATTTGCTACTTCAGGTCTTTTAACTAAAATGAATCAATCCGCAATATTAGTACCGGCTCTACAATCACAGTGGTTAATGATGCACGTAAGTATGATGGTATTGAGCTATGCAGCTCTTCTGTGTGGATCATTATTATCAGTAGCTCTTCTAGTCATTACATTTCGAAAAAATATAGATAAATTTGGTAAATATAAAAACAATAATTTACTGGTTGGGCGATTTCCCTTTGACGAAATCCAATACGCGAATAAAATAAGCAATGTTTTACAAAACAATTGTTTTATTTCGTTTCGAAATTATCACAGGTATCAATTAATTCAGCAATTGGATTGTTGGAGTTCTCGTATTATTAGTCTCGGGTTTCTATTTTTAACCATAGGTATTCTTTCGGGAGCAGTATGGGCTAATGAAGCGTGGGGATCATATTGGAATTGGGACCCAAAAGAAACTTGGGCTTTTATTACTTGGACAATATTCGCAATTTATTTACATACTAGAACAAATGAAGATTTGCAAGGTTCGAATTCTGCAATTGTGGCTTCTATGGGATTTTTTTTAATTTGGATATGCTATTTTGGAGTAAACCTATTAGGAATCGGGCTACATAGTTATGGTTCATTCACATTAACATCTAATTGAGAAAAATACCTTACGAATACAATACACAATACATAGGAATAGCATATGAAAGTTTTATGAGTTTTTGAGAACCATTTGAATAAAGTAGTGATTCAAATGGTTCTCAAAAGCTACAAAAGTATCTGATTACAATTAATTTAATTCGTTTTTTTTTTTTTACTTTAAAGATAAAGAAGTAAAAAGAAGACTTATTTAGTTTTCATTGTACAACTGAACAAAAAAAAATGATTTTTTTGTATCTTTTTTCTTTTTATATGTCTTATTGTTTTTATATGTCTTATTGATGAAAACTATCTATAAAAGTAATTAGCTAGAATAGCTTCTACCTTGTCAATTGATAGTGAGAAAACGAAATCCGGATAAATACCAATACCTATTACGGGTAGAAAGATACAGATTGAAACAAATAGTTCTCGTGGTCCAGAATCAAAAAAATGAGAATTTGGAGAATGAAATTGCTTGTATCCATAGAACATCTGACGTAACATAGATACTGAATAAATAGGAGTTAATATCATTCCAATTGCCGCTACAAAAATGATTAGTATTTTTGGCATTAAAAGATATTTTTGGCTCGTTATTAGTCCAAAAAAAACCACCAATTCTGCAACAAAACCACTCATTCCAGGCAATGCAAGTGAAGCCATCGAGAAACTACTGAACATTGTAAAGATTTTTGGCATTGGGATAGCTATTCCTCCCATTTCGTCGAGATAAACAAGACGTATTCTATCGTAACTAGTTCCTGTCAAGAAAAAAAGTGCAGCACCAATAAATCCATGAGAGATCATTTGTAAAATGGCCCCATTGAGTCCTGTATCAGTTATCGAACCAATTCCTATAATTATGAAACCCATATGAGATACGGAGGAATAGGCAATTCTCTTTTTTAGATTGCGCTGACCGAGAGATGTTGAAGCTGCATAGATTATTTGGATTGTGCCTATTATCATCAACCAGGGAGAAAATATAGAATGAGCGTGGGGTAATAATTCCATATTGATCCGAACCAATCCATATGCTCCCATTTTTAATAAGATTCCGGCTAAAAGCATACATGTACTGTAATGTGCTTCTCCATGGGTATCTGGTAACCATGTATGTAGAGGTATAATCGGCAATTTGACAGCATAAGCAATAAGAAACCCAAAATAGAATATTATTTCCAATGCCACAGGATATGATTGATTGGCTGATGTTTCAAAATTTAATGTTGGTTCATTGGAACCATATAAACCCATACCCAGAACTCCCATTAAGAGAAAAATAGAACCCCCTGCAGTGTACAAAATAAATTTTGTAGCTGAGTACAAACGGTTCTTCCCTCCCCACATGGATAGAAGTAGGTAGACAGGAATTAATTCTAATTCCCACATGATAAAAAAAAGTAAAAGATCCCGAGAAGAAAATGGTCCTATTTGACCGCTGTACATTGCTAACATGAGAAAATGGAACAATCTAGAATCTCGAGTAATCGGCCAGGCCGCTAAAGTAGCTAAGGTAGTGATGAATCCCGTGAGTAAAATGGGTCCGATGGAAAGTCCATCGATTCCTAATCTCCAGTGAAAATAAAAAAAATGGATCCATTTATAATCCTGTTCTAATTGGATTAATGGATCGTCCAATTGGAAATGATAACAGAATACATAGGCCGTTAGAAGTAGTTCTAATAGACATATACAAATAGTATACCATCTAATAACCTTATTTCCTCTATGAGGGAAAAAGAAAATGAAAGTACCTGCGAATATCGGCAAAACAACAATTATTGTTAACCAAGGAAAATCATTCGTGGTAAAGACAAGATACACTTTGACCAGAAAAACCCGTGCTCGAAAGAAAATAATTTATCGAGTACGGGTTTTTGTCGGTAAAGAAAAAAATGGATTCAAGTGGAATTTTTTGGAACGTATCAATAAGCTAGACCCATACTACGAGTTGTTTCATGCCATAAATAAACCCGGACACTCAGGAAATCCGTTGGACAAGCGGATTCACACCTTTTACAACCTACACAGTCTTCTGTTCTTGGAGCAGAAGCAATTTGCTTAGCTTTACATCCGTCCCAAGGTATCATTTCTAATACATCAGTGGGGCAGGCGCGTACACATTGGGTACACCCTATACATGTATCATAAATCTTTACTGAATGTGACATTGGATCTATAAATTTTTTTAACCTCATAAATTTTCGATCTAGTAAAAGTAGTAAATGAATTATATATTCTATACACCAGACGAATCAATGATTTAGATTTACCAGAATCAATCTAGTTCTGGATCTGCTCATGAAAGAGTACCAAGATACTTTGATTTATCACGTTTTAGCAAACAGCACCGTAGGCTTATGTCGCACATATCAATTTCAATTGGCGAATAGTCTATATTTTTATTTATACCATTATTTATTCAACAAATTAGATTGATTGATACGCGTTGATTTTCTGTTACGATGAATTGATGAAACAATAGCTAATCCAATAGCTGCTTCAGCAGCTGCAATTGCTATAACAAAAATTGAGAAAACGTCTCCTTTTAATTGGCGATTATCAAATAAATCAGAAAATGTTACGAAATTAATATTAACTGCATTCAGTATAAGTTCAAGACACATAAGCGCTCGAACCATATTTCGACTTGTAATCAATCCATAAATACCGATGGATAATAAAAAGGCACTCAAACCAAGTACATGTTCGAGCATCATTGACCAACTCCTCATCAATCTCGATTCATTTCAATATGAACAAATAAATAGAATTTAAAGAAAAGAACAAGTCCCTATTACCTATTATATTATTACCTATTATTATAATAATAATATATAATTTATTTTATAATTATTTAGTACTGACGAGCCATAGCAATTGCACCTATCAAGGCAACTAAAAGAATTATCGAAATAAGTTCAAATGGAAGAAAAAAATCTGTTGATAAATGAATCCCAATTTGTTGACTATTATTAATCAAGTCCTGCTCTATAATCTGGTTTGATCTTGTAGTCCAAATAATCCCGTACCATGACGTATCTGGGATAGTAGTAATTAGTGAAACAAAAATACTTGTACAAACCAGTGAAGTGACTCCGTCTCCAACGGCCCAAAGATGGAAATCTTTGTAATCTTCTGAACCATTCATGAACATCACAGCAAATACAATTAATACATTTATTGCTCCCACATAAATAAGGAGCTGTGCAGCAGCTACAAAGTGGGAGTTCGATGGAATATGGAATAAGGATGTACAAACAAGAACTAATCCCAATGAAAAAGCAGAAAAAATTGGATTGGTAAGTAATACCACTCCTAGACTCCCCACTATAAGACCCAATCCCAAAAAAACTAAAAGAAAATCGTGTATTGGTCCAGGTAAATCCATTCTATGTAAAATAAGAGATAATTTTTAAGTCGAAATTTTTCATAACCTTATTGACCAAACCAGGAAAAAAGAAGTTACCCTATTGATACGTTCCTAATTGAATTAAATCTAATGGGGTGTGGGTTGATATAGATACACTTATTAGTTAAATGATTGAATACATTTCTCTATCCGAAAGTTTCGTTCGAAATTAATATTAATCGATTTTTTTTATTAACTGTTTATATATATACTATATAAAAAATATATATGTATAGTATATATGAATCCATTTTCAATCCAAAGCAATTCATTATTCTCAGCACTCCATAGTTGTTAAAATTTTAGTTTTAGTTATTGACCAAGCAAGATGAAAGAAGCTGCGCTACTTTAGATCAAAACTAAATCTTAGTATTAGTGTATTAGTAATCGGTAATTGTTCTTGAATCAAGTGGTTTACCCACGGCTTTTTTGGTTTGAGTCGAATTCATAATTGTTTTAATTGTGTAATCGTCGATTACTGACATTGGCAACCGACCCAAAGCAATTTGATTATAATTCAACTCGTGACGATCATAAGTAGAAAGTTCGTATTCTTCAGTCATTGATAAACAATTCGTTGGACAATACTCAACGCAGTTACCACAAAATATACAGATTCCGAAATCAATACTGTAATTAAGCAATCGTTTCTTTCGAATAGAAGTTTCCAATTTCCAATCAACAACGGGTAGATCTATAGGACATACCCGAACACATACTTCACAAGCAATGCATTTATCAAATTCAAAGTGGATTCGACCACGGAAACGTTCCGATGTGATCAATTTTTCATAAGGATATTGAATAGTTACAGGTAAACGATTTGCATGGGATAAGGTAATCATAAAACTTTGACCGATATACCTTGCAGCCCGTACTGTTTGTTGGCCATAATTCATGAACCCAGTTACCATGGGGAACATATCTTGAATATCTATGAATAATTTTATGTTTCTTTCTCTTGTTTGAGAGAAGTTATGAATCTAGAATAGGCTGTGCCTTTACAGTGAAAAGAGTTGGGAAGAGGTTGTCAATAATAGATTACCTAAAGAAATAGGTAAAAGAAATTTCCATCCAAGATTTAATAGTTGGTCCATTCTCATTCTAGGTAAAGTCCATCTTGTTGTGATAGGAATGAACAGGAACAAATAAGCTTTAGCTAATGTAATAAAGATACCAATGGTCGTTCTAAAGACTCCACCCACTTCATTTATTCCGAAAAGCTCAGGACTTAATATGTACGGAATAGAGAGATTCCAGCCGCCCAAGTAAAGAACTGTTACAAATAATGAAGAAACTAGTAGATTTAGATAGGAAGCAACATAAAATAAACCAAATTTTATACCTGAATATTCGGTTTGATAACCTGCTACTAATTCTTCCTCTGCTTCTGGTAAATCAAAAGGTAATCTCTCGCATTCTGCTAGGGAAGAAATTAAAAAAACAGTAAAACCTATAGGTTGGCGCCACAGATTCCAACCCCAAAAACCATATTTTGACTGCGCCTCAACTATATCAACTGTACTTGAACTGTTAGATAATCATAGTCGGCGATAACATCACTATTCCCATCGCTATTGCAAAACCGTACATGAGACTTAAGCTTCATACGGCTCCTCGACGGCCACAAATAAATCTAAGGACTGGTTCAATATTATCTCGATATACTTTCACTTATTTTGTAGAGTAGATAGAGTAAAGATACATCGGAGAGCCCAAAATTAGACCAATGCAATTCTGTCTGCTATAATAAAACAAATGCTTCTGAATTGATCTCATTCTTTATAATTGCAATTTTTTGTTCAGTAATAACTTAATACTTCAATAAAATACTCGTTGTATCGCGTTGTTTCAATAGAAATTTCGACTTATTTTTTCTAGACTTTAGACAAAGAATTAGACATTCTATTATATTAGTTCATGAATCATGATAAGAATTCTATCTGTATTAATCTGGACAAAAAAAAATAAATAAAGGATTACTTCGTTCCTGATAGTAATTTGTTTAATCAGTGGGTAGGAGCATACTCTGGATCGGGATCGTGGGAAAGTACTGCTTGATCATTTCTACTAACTTAAAGCCCCATTAGGATTCCTTTTATGCATAAATATCCCTTTGGATAATTTACTTACATTATCTCCATTACTAATCCTTTGTGTACCTTGGTATTCCTAACCGTCCACTCGTTTTTATTCGATCTCCGGTATGGTAATACATACAATAATAAAAACTCCATACAGTTTCTCTTTTGTACCCGCTTCAAACTATGATGACTAATCAACCAATCTTGCTTGGGGTAACCCGTTTATACTGTTTATATTTATGTCCGCTTAACTCTTGTACCTAGGTAATGAGACTCAATCTTTTTACTGCCAATTTCTAAGCTGTTTTCTTTCACTCATATAACTATCTGGTTTAGCTCATCGCCCCGAATGTTGAATAAAAAAATGAGGATATCTATTCAATACATTCCACTTTCTTTTTTCCTAGAACGAAAATGCAAATAAATTAGGTCAAATAAAAAAGTCCATGTTCCAACGAATCACACGTAGAGATATTGATAACACACATGGAGTTAATGGTATTTCATAACTAATCGATTGAGCAGCAGCTCGTAGACCACCTAAAAAGGAATATTTATTATTCGATCCATATCCTGACATAAGAAGTCCAATAGGAGCAATACTTGAAATGGCAATCCATAAGAAAACCCCTATATTTAGGTCGGCTAAAACAAGGTGATAGCCAAAAGGAATTACTGAAAAACTTAGTAAAATGGATATGACCGCTATAGACGGTCCGATACTGAATAAACTAATATCGCCTCTAGATGGGATAAGATCTTCTTTGAAAAGTAATTTTGTACCATCTGCTAGAGCTTGAAGAATTCCCAAAGGACCCGCGTATTCAGGTCCAATACGTTGTTGTATCCCTGCAGATATTTGTCTTTCTAACCACACAATTACTAGTACCCCTATTATGATTCCCAATACAGGAGTAAGAATAGGAACAAGTAACCAGACGAGCCCATAAACCTCTTTTAAGGATTCCGATCTGGAAAAAGAATTGATAGCTTGTACTCTTGTCGTATCAATTATCATTTCAACGATCAACTTCTCCCATAATAATATCGATACTACCTAGTATTGTCATAATATCAGCCAATTTCATTCTTTTAACTAGCTGAGGAAGAATTTGCAAATTGATAAAACCGGGCGGACGAATTTTCCATCTCCAGGGAAAAACACCCCGATCTCCTATCAGAAAAATTCCCAATTCCCCCTTCGGGGCTTCCACTCTTACATAAAGTTCTTGTTTAGATAATTCAAAAGTAGGCGCAGGTTTTTTACTAATGAATCGATAATCAAATTCATTCCATTCGGAATCCTTTGTTCTATCAAAGCGCCGTACCTCTAAATTCTCATAGGGCCCCCCTGGAATTCCTTCCAGAGCTTGTTGAATAATTTTTATGGATTCCGCCATTTCACTGATTCGGACTAAATAACGAGCTAACGAATCTCCTTCTTTTTGCCATTGTACTTCCCAATCAAATTCGTCGTAACACTCATAATGATCAACTTTACGAAGATCCCATTCAATTCCGGACGCTCGTAGCATTGGTCCTGATAAGCCCCAATTTATTGCCTCTCCTCCACCAATAATGCCCACCCCTTCAACTCGTTCCAAAAAAATGGGATTACGCGTAATAAGCTTTTGATATTCAGTAATCCCTGTTAAAAAATAATCACAGAAATCAAAACATTTATCTATCCAGCCATAAGGTAAATCAGCAGCTACCCCTCCGATACGGAAATAATTATGCATCATTCGCATACCTGTCGAAGATTCGAACAGGTCATATATCAATTCCCTCTCTCGGAAAATATAGAAGAAAGGAGTCTGCGCGCCGATATCTGCCATAAAAGGGCCAAGCCATAACAAATGAGAAGCTATACGACTCAGTTCTAGCATAATTACTCTAATATAGCTCGCTCTTTTCGGTACTTGAATATTTCCCAACTGTTCTGGTCCATTTACCGTTATTGCCTCTGTAAACATAGTAGCTAAATAATCCCAGCGTGTTACATAAGGAAGATATTGTATAATTGTTCGATTTTCAGCAATTTTTTCCATCCCTCTGTGTAAATAACCCAATATGGGTTCACAGTCAATAACATTTTCCCCGTCTAGAGTAACGATGAGTCGAAGAACACCATGCATTGATGGGTGGTGAGGACCCATATTGACTATCATGAGGTCTTTTCTTGTAGTTGGTACAGTCATATATTTTTTCCCCGATTCATTATTCCATGAAGTGCTGAAACCGAAATGAAGTTCATCAAATTATAATAATAATAAATATATCTATAATAAGATTTTAATATTTAAATTAAAGTATAATAGAAAATAATAAAAATCTAATAAATCCAATAATTCAAAACTAATCTTAAAATTCACTTAATGAGTTTTTGGCTCCCGAATATCCAATTGACTAATTAATTCTTTATAACGTACTCTATTTTTCTTTGACAAATAAACCAGCAGCCGTTGACGTTTTCCCAGAATTTTACGTAGACCTCTCTGAGATAAATAGTCTTTTCTGTGCAATTCTAAATGGGAAGTAAGTCTACGTATTTTATTGGTGAAACTGAATACTTGAAATTCAACAGACCCCTTATTTTCTTCTTTTTCTTCTTGCGAAATAACTGAAATTAATAAATTTTTTACCATAATAAAGAATTTGTTTTCCCCCCCTTTTTTTTTACAGATATGGATTTTACTGATCAGTAATAATAATGCTAGTCATTCTAATTTCTTATACAATACACAAAAATCTATATTTATTCATATACTTCTTTTTTTTATCGAATTCAAATGTAATTAATCAATTTTATTTGGATATGGATACAAAAGGGTGGTACATTTATAACCCACAAAAGAGAAGAATTTGAACTTAAGATAAGAAGATTATGACGACTCATTACTAGATATAATTGCTAAGCTAAGATAAAGTCATTGAATCAGTATCATGTACCAGAATAGAATATAACACAAGGCGTGTGTGTATATTTGTTTGTCTTCATCTACTATACCGGCCAGATATGCCACTTGATCCATGTAAATGTATCATCTATTATCAATCATGGATACATATGTATCCTTAACATACTGAAACGACTACCATTATTGGTATCAAACCAATAGCGATTCATACAAGCTAAATCTTCTAATCGATAATTGGGCCAAAGATATAATTTTAACTTAAAAAATTGATTTATATCTACATCAGGATGCTTATCCTCATAAAAAAATTCACCACAGTTCCTTGCACTATTCCCATTGCAAAATACTTGGTTTCTATCCCCAACATTGACATTTCTCGAATTTAAACAAATTTGAATTCTCAATTCTCTACGACGTCTAGGAGATAAAATATTTTCAGGAACAATAAAATCATTAAGACCATTCTTATCAACATTTCTTTTTTCTTGACATCTTCGATTAGTTTGGTGCTGATTCTTATGCACCCGTGAAATAGCTATGGTTTGGTACATGATCCATTGTCCATCCCATTTTGTGGATAGCCGAGTTGGTTCAATAATCAATAGTCCCCCTTTTTCCAAATTGAAAAAAGTCATAAACTCTGGCTTTCCAATCAGCATTGGAACCGGATTTATTTCGTCTCTTTGAATAAAGGCTGTAGCCATTTCATTTGGATCTCTTAATCTAAGGAGTAGCCAAAATATCTTTAAATTATTGATTGCTGTTTGGCTCAAAGAAAAAGTAGTTTTCAATTGAAATTTCAAAAAAAAATATCTTTTCAGGAAGAGTTTTAACATCAACCGGGAAATATATTTAGTTTCCTCGATGTATTCAAGAACGTCTGAGTCTGATCCCCACAAATCTTCTTCAACATAGTCTTCTAATGGATCATATCCAAGATATCCTGGGATTGGCTCTTGTTTTTCTTCTTGATTTAGATTCTGTAATTCAATTTGATTTAGCGAATCTAAATCAAGCTCTAATTCAACTTGATTTAGATTCTCTAATTCAAGCCATTTTTTTAGCTTTTGGGTGGTTGTTAGATTGTTTTCTTTTATATTCGAATTAAAAAGAAGTAAATTGATTGGTATGATCCACGGCTCAGTCTTATATACATCATAAAATAACCAAAATTCTGGGAAAAACCAAGGTTCCCTATTTGATATAGGCCCATTTAGTCTTTTTTCATTCATTCCCTTCCAGTCAAAAGATGTTTTTGTTTGATTGGCTGCTGGGTTGATTTGGTTTTGGTTATGAATTGTGAGATTAAAAAGATTATTATTATTATCAATTTTATCAATTATTTGATAATAATAATAACGAGTCTTAGTATTTTTTTTTATGTTGGTACTGGCATTTGTCCATTCATCAATATCGCTCGTTTTTCTAAGCCCAAAATTAAAAGCTCTCCAATCAAAATATTTCCTATCCGGATTTTGATTCCTATCAATAATAGAATCTTTTCGTAGATAATTACTAAGATCTATATCTGCTGGTAAATAATAAAATTCAGGATTATCTCTATTATAGAGGATCCCTCGGGCTGCGTTTACTTGTAATGGAAACCCATAAATATATGAACCCTTCTTATCTTCATATTCATTATTAATATATTTATTTGATAAAAGATCATATTTGTAGTTTTTTATTAATTTCTTTTTTTGGCTCCATAATGAATTCACTGCATAATTGTTTTGTTTCTCGTAATGAATTAATTGGTCTTTTTTATATGAATCGAAATTTCTTGGGTTTGTTTTTTGAACCATAAAACTTTGATTGATTCCATTTCGCCATTTTTGTGGTAGTAATCTAGACCATATAGTCTGAGATAAGTCGTATTGATAGTGATCATTACCCATTAACCAGCTTTTCCATTCATTCATTCCAAAACTGTGAAGTTTCTTATGCCTTGATTCGCAATCAAATATTCCTTGTGCTCCAATAAAATATTTTATTTTATCTTTTATAAAAGGAATTGTTCCGTGATATTGAAATACGGATTTCAAGTGATACTTGTTGATAACTTGAGTTTGTGATAATTTGTAAAATACATATGCCTGTGACAAAGAAGCGAGGTCACAAAAAATCTGTGAATTCTTATTAAAAATAGACTTTCTTTTTCTTATAGTCGAAAAAAAATGAATTGGATTTTTAGTTTTTTCATCAATTCTTTTTTGATTTGTTTCATCATTGGAACTGTATTTATCAGTAATTTGTTTTTTTGATTTAAGTAAAACTTCTACATCGATTCTGGGAATATTCATAATGATACGTAAAAAGATATCAAAGATATCTATGTATATCCTTTCAATAAAAATGTTCATAAAATAGTGACATTTACGTATTGGTCGGGCACTTCTCCGTTTTAATATCTGCCAAATCTTTTTCGGCGATTCTAATCTTTTATCATCACAACTTGTTTCGTTAGGACTAATGGTTATATCCGTAGTTAAAAATATGTTTTTCTTGTCTTTTGACATTTTTTCGATTTTATTTCTGATTGTACTTGTCTTATCAGCCAGATCCTTGATCTTTTTTTCTGTCAGTGAAAAATTTGTCCAATCCACGGATCTAATTCGAATGGCCGATTCATGAATCATCTGATTACTTATTATCAAATTATTTTTATTTGATTCATATACTTCCTTTAATCCAAATAATGGAATTACTTTTGCAAACTCTTTCATTATTCTTTTTATAAATCGAACTGTTTTTATTTTCATAACCCATCTTGTTTTTTCATTTAATCCCTTTAGAAACTTTTTTGTTCGTTCTTTTATAATTTCTTGAGCTGGAAAACTTCGATTTTTCCTCTTTTTAAGTTTTTTTTGAAGGTGCTTCCAAATAGGTTTAAAAAAGGAAGGTCGTCTTCGGCTATAACCAAAAGGGTGTTTAGTCTCCGTTCCAAAAATTGTTAAAAAATAAAAATTCGGCATTGAATCTCTATGATGGGATTGTAGCTTAGATCTGTGCCACGGTTTCAGATAAAAAGGACATAGGATCTTTATATGAATACCTTCGAATAACCAATTTTGAGGAAATTCCCCTTCTGCTAATTGAACACCGCTATAGGTGCAGTTAAAATGTCTTTCTCTTTTCCACTCTTCAAAATCCTCGTACCACTCAGGGGGTTGAAAAAATAGTATACGCCCAAAATTTTTGGCTATTATCAACAAAGGCAATACTATATATTTTCTAAGAATTGATTGAGTTACTAATAAAGAACCCCTTATTATATAACCATGTCGAGTTTTTTTCCAATCTTTTTTTACTTGCTTACAGTAG